AGATAAAAAAATACGAGATTGTATCAAAAATTATATACAAAAAAATATAAGAATATCCTCTGGTGTTGAGGGAATTGGACAGATAAAGATTCAAAAAAGAATTGATCTTATTCAAGTTATAATATATATGGGATTTCCAAAGTTATTAATAGAGGGTAAGTCTCAAAAAATCGAAGAATTACAGACGAATATGCAAAAAAAACTGAATTGTGTGAATCGAAAACTAAACATTGCTATTGTAAAAGTTGCAAATGCTTATAAACACCCTAATATTATTGCAGAATTTATAGCTGGACAATTAAAGAATAGAGTTTCGTTTCGTAAAGCAATGAAAAAAGCTATTGAATTAACTGAACAGGCGGGTACAAAAGGAGTTCAAGTACAAATTGCAGGACGTATCGACGGAAAAGAAATTGCACGTGTTGAATGGATCAGAGAAGGTAGAGTTCCTCTACAAACCATTCGAGCGAAAATAGATTATTGTTGCTATACAGTTCGAACTATTTATGGGGTTTTAGGGATCAAAGTTTGGATATTTTCTAAATAAAGAAAAATATATTATTCTTTATCTTAAATGTGCTATATTTTATCTTAAATGTGCTATATTTTTTTTTAGAAAACAAAAAATGAAAAATTACTCGATTTTTATTTATCCAAAATGATCAATTTTATAAGATTGAATCGACTAAAAAATGAAATGAATCATTTCATATTGATAGTATTGCTATGCTTAGTGTGCGACTCGTTAGTTTTTTAGAACGGTTCCAATTTAACAAATTTATAAACCGGTTCATCGTATAAATGAATTAAAAAAGAACTAATAACCAACGCATCGCTTCGGATTATCTAGATCTAAAGAACTAGTCAAAACAAAAAAAAATATAAAAAAAGATATATTATAGCAACTGAACTATTGTGAAGCATAAAAGAACAAAAATCTTATTTAGTTGTAAAGCAATAAAAATATACAGATAAATGAAGAGGTGAAAGAAAGAGAGAAAAAAAATCAATGATATAGAATTCTAATATGTAAAGGTCTATGGGTTATCTCATAAAAGGTAGTGTAATAAAGCATCAATCTAAATCAATTCATATCTATTTATATATGAATTAATTTATAACGTAAACAAATTAAGAGCTCTGAATCAATAAAAACTGAGAATATTGATTCACGAAAAAACAAATCAATATTCGAAAAAAAAAAAGATTATTAATTTTAAGATATGAGAAAGGCTCCATTGTCGAATTCAGACCTAACCATTAATCGAGAAGTGATGGGAACGACGAAACCTGCAAATACTTAAGATTTTATTAAAAACAAATCTTAATGATTCATTAGGTGGGATGGCGGAAGAAACCAAAAAGCAATCCTTTTTTTAGGAGTTGTGCCCTACATTACATCTGAATTTGATTGATAATAAAAGAGTAAATATTCGCCCGCGATAATTTTGATTTTATTGAATTTTTTTTTTTATTTTTGCCAATTCTATTTATTCTTTCTAATAATCAAAAATATTCTAATAACTAATAATAAAAAGGAAAATAAAGATTCATTAGAATATTATAAAATAACAAATAATAGAACAAAACAAGATTCTTTAGTTATATATGTAAAACAAAAATGGTTTATTTATAAGAATACATATTCCATTCTATATCAAAACAAAATATAAAAATTTGGAATAGATTCTATGAAATCTCAAAAAATCCCGCTATTCAATTATTCATTAAACATATGAATATTAGTGCATATTATTTTATCGATTAGATTAAATAGATTATCTATATATATAGATAGATATCTATTTGAATTGCTTCATTCGCGAGGAGCCGTATGAGGTGAAAATCTCATGTACGGTTCTGTAATAAAGATGGAATTGAGAAACAACCATCAATTATAACCCCCAAAGAACCAGATTTCGTAAACAACATAGAGGAAGAATGAAAGGAATATCCTATCGAGGGAATCATATTTGCTTCGGAAGATATGCTCTTCAAGCACTTGAGCCAGCTTGGATAACATCTAGACAAATAGAAGCGGGACGGCGGGCAATGTCACGAAATGTTCGCCGAGGTGGACAAATATGGGTACGCATATTTCCAGACAAACCGGTTACAGTAAGACCTACTGAAACACGTATGGGTTCAGGAAAAGGTTCTCCCGAATATTGGGTAGCTGTCGTTAAACCTGGGAAAATACTTTATGAAATGGGTGGGGTACCAGAAAATATAGCAAGAAAGGCTATTTCAATAGCATCATCCAAAATGCCTATACGAACTCAATTCATTATTTCAGGGTAATAAATTAGAACCAAAGGAAAGAGGTCTTTAAGATGAAAACAAAAAATGCAAATGTAGGTTCCTTTTTTTGAACACAAAATATTTTTACTTCCATTTTTTGACTGAAAGAATAAAAAAATGATATGATTCAACCTCAAACTCATTTGAATGTAGCTGATAATAGCGGAGCACGCGAACTGATGTGTATTCGAATCCTAGGAGCTAGTAATCGACGATATGCTTATATTGGTGACATTGTTGTTGCTGTAATCAAACAAGCAGTACCAAATACGAACTTAGAAAGATCAGAAGTGATCAGAGCTGTAATTGTACGTACTTGTAAAGAACTCAAACGTAGCAACGGTATAATAATTCAGTATGATGATAATGCTGCAGTTGTCATTGATCAAGAAGGAAATCCAAAAGGAACTCGAATCTTTTGTGCAATCGCCCGGGAATTGAGACAGTTAAATTTCACTAAAATAGTTTCATTAGCACCCGAGGTATTATAAGACGAAACTGTGCTATGGATACATTATTTTTTTGTGAAATAGATTAATTAATCTATTTTATCTAACATATATCCCTTTTGTAGTAATTATTAGAATTTGTAGTAATTATTATAAGTATTAGAAGCAGCAATTCTTATTTATTTCAGATTAATACTTGATAACCTAAACAATATATCTATATATAGAATATAGATAGATATATATATAATAGAACGTAAAAAAAAAAAGAATAATAAATAGAAAAAGGAGCATGTTGATTATATAGAAAGTAAAGGGCAACAATCATTTTTGTTTACCATGGGTAAGGACACCATCGCTGACATAATAACCTATATAAGAAATGCTGACATGAATAAAAAAGGAATGGTTCAAATACCATTTACTAACATAACAGAAAACATTGTAAAAATACTTTTACGCGAGGGTTTTGTTGAAAACGTCAGAAAACATAGAGAAAACGACAAATATTTTTTAGTTTTAACTCTACGGTATAGAAGGAATAGAAAAGGATCATATAAAAGTTTTTTAAATTTAAAACGGATCAGTACACCCGGTCTACGAATATATTCTAATTATCAACGAATCCCTCGAATTTTAGGGGGCATGGGGATTGTAATTCTTTCAACTTCTAGAGGTATAATGACAGATCGAGAGGCTCGATTAGAAAGAATTGGCGGAGAAGTTTTATGTTATATATGGTAATCTTTCTAACACCCGAATTATATGAGAAACTTCGATCCATTTTTGGTAAAAAAAAAAAGAAAGAGAAAACGCAAGTTTCTAATAGAACTTCCCCCTTTATGTATATTTGTGAATGTGATAAGGGATTTAACTGGAATTAAAAAAAGGGGGGATTCACGAAGATTTAATTACTAAATGAATAACTTACCCATGAATCATTTCCCCGGGGTATGTTTCAAGTTCCCTTATATAATTAATGCAAATTGGATTTTGATTATAGGATATGTTTCCAAAAAGATTCAACGTACTTTTTATGGGTATACGATAAGGAAAGAAAAAAAATATAAGTCATTCAATTTAATTTGGGTGTTTTTCAACCTCAACATTTTTTTATGGGGAAGACCACAATTAGAAGTTCAAAACGTAAGCAAACCTTATTTTCTTCCAATAAATCAATTTTGGATTAACTTATTAAGTTAAGGAATGGCAAATATGAAAATAAGAGCCTCCGTTCGTAAAATTTGTGAAAAATGTCGATTGATTCGAAGACGAGGGCGAATTATAGTAATTTGTTCCAATCCAAGACATAAACAAAGACAAGGATAATATTTTAACAAACAGAGGCTTTCTAAAAAAAATAGAATTCTAATATAGAAATTTATAATTTATATTTTATCTTATTATATATATATTATTCTATCAAATATCCAATTTTTATTTTATAAGAAAAATGATTGATTGATATTTCAAATTTGAAATTTTATTTCAAAAATTTTATATTAATCGAACTAAAATAGAATTAATATAGAAAAATAGAATATTAATTCTAGTTATAAAATAATTAATTTAATAAAGGATATAATTAATTTAATAAAGGATCCCCCTTTTTTGACACGAAATGGATATATCCATACCATATATCTTGGATTTATTTTTATGAAATAATTAAATATGGCAAAACCTATATCTAAAAAGGGTTCGCGTAAAAATGTACGTATTGGTTCGCGTAAGCATACTCGTAAAATACCAAAGGGAGTTATTCATGTTCAAGCTAGTTTCAACAATACTATTGTAACTGTTACAGATGTACGAGGTCGGGTGATTTCTTGGTCCTCCGCCGGTACTTGCGGATTCAAAGGTACACGAAGGGGGACACCTTTTGCCGCTCAAACTGCAGCAGGAAATGCTATTCGAACAGTATCGGATCAAGGCATGCAACGAGCAGAAGTCATGATAAAAGGTCCTGGTCTCGGAAGAGATGCGGCATTAAGAGCTATTCGTAGAAGTGGTATACTATTAAATTTTATACGAGATGTAACTCCTATGCCACATAATGGATGTAGATCTCCTAAAAAAAGACGTGTGTAAAACTAAAAAGAAACATTGAAAAGATTTCAAGAGAAATAAACAAGTCAAGGGTTTGATCAAAATAATATATTACTATGGTTCGAGAGAAAATAAGAGTATCTACTCGGACACTACAATGGAAATGTGTTGAATCAAGAATAGACAGTAAACGTCTTTATT